CAAAAATAGGAATAGGAGTAAGCTGTGATACGTTCACTAAAAAAAAATCCTTTTGTAGCCAATCATCTATTAAAAAAAATTGATAAGCTTAATAAAAAAGCAGAAAAAGAAATAATAGTAACTTGGTCCCGTGCATCTACCATTATACCCACAATGATCGGCCATACGATTGCTATTCATAATGGTAAGGAGCATTTGCCTATTTATATAACAGATCGTATGGTAGGTCACAAATTGGGAGAATTTGGACCTACTTTAAATTTCCGAGGACATGCAAAAAGTGATAATAAATCTCGTCGTTAATCTCATCTTAAAAAAATCTGGATAGATACTTATGATTCATTAGTAGGAGAGAAACCTTATGTCAAATTTTTTAAATAGGATACTAAACAGGAAAAAAACGGAAGACTACCCTCCTCTGCGTCCGCTAGGTAGCATACGGAAGAAAAAAACGGAAGTATACGCGTTAGGTCGACATATATGTATATCTGCAGACAAAGCAAGAAGAGTAATTGATCAAATTCGCGGACGTTCCTATGAGGAAACACTTATGATACTAGAACTCATGCCCTATAGAGCATGTTATCCAATTTTTAAATTGGTTTATTCTGCAGCAACAAATGCTGGTTCCATTCTGGGTTCCGACGAAGCCAATTTAATAATTAGTAAAGCTGAGGTTAACGAAGGTACTACCGCGAAGAAATTCAAACCTCGAGCTCGAGGACGTAGCTATGCGATAAAAAGAACTACCTGCCATATAACTATTGTAGTGAAAGATATATCTTTAGATGAATATGAATTTGTATCACTATATTCGTTAAAAAAACCTAGATGGAAAAAGACAACTATGGTATATCACAATATGTATAGTAGTGGGGTAGTATGGGACAAAAAATAAATCCACTTGGTTTCAGACTTGGTACAACCCAAAGTCATCATTCTCTTTGGTTTGCACAACCAAAAAATTATTCTGAGGGTCTAGAAGAAGATCAAAAAATAAGAGATTTTATAAAAAATTATGTACAAAAAAATATGAGAATATCCTCTGGCGCCGAGGGAATTGCACGTATAGAGATTCAAAAAAGAATCGATTTGATCCAGGTCATAATCTTTATGGGATTCCCAAAGTTATTAATCGAAAGTAAACCGCAAGGAATCGAAGAATTACAGATGAATCTACAAAAAGAATTTCATTATGTGAACCGAAAACTTAACATTGCTATCACAAGAATTGCAAAACCTTATGGAAACCCTAATATTCTTGCGGAATTTATAGCCGGACAATTAAAGAATCGAGTTTCATTTCGAAAAGCAATGAAAAAGGCTATTGAATTAACTGAACAAGCAGATACAAAAGGAATTCAAGTACAAATTGCAGGTCGTATCGACGGAAAAGAAATTGCACGTGTCGAATGGATCAGAGAGGGTAGAGTTCCCCTACAAACTATTCGAGCTAAAATTGATTATTGTTGCTATACAGTTCGGACTATCTATGGGGTATTAGGCATCAAAATTTGGATTTTTATAGACAAGGAAGAAGAATAAGAAAACTTTAATTCTTTTTCTGGCCAATCAACGCAAGCAATTCGAATTCTTAATTCTATAGGGTTGAATAAAAATTCGATTGAACTTTTCATATAATTGCTATGCTTAGTGTGTGACTCGTTGGTTTTTTTTAGGGTTAGGATTCAAAAAAGACCAGCCCGGTAGTATGAAAACCAACTCATCACTTCGTATTATCTGGATCTAAAGAACCAGTCAAGATATGAGAAATCAATCATATCTTTGTAGCAACTGAATTTTTTTTGAATAAACTTGAATTCTAAATTGAAAGCAAAATACAGAAGAAAGGTGTGGATAAATGGAAGGATGAGAGAAAGAAAGAAAAAGAATATCAATGATATAGAATTCCAATATGTAAGGTCTATGAGTCATCTCATAAAAGACAGTGTAATAAAGCATCAATACTAATTGATTCATCCATAATGAAACATTAAATGAATCCTTCTTATAGTTATAGAAGAAAAAAATCAAGAGCTTCGAGCCAATAAAGACTAAGAAGGTTGACTCAAGAATAAATTAGATTATGAGCTCCGTTGTAGAATTCTGACCTAACCATTAAATACGAAGCGGTGGGAACGATGTAACCTGTGAATGCAAAAGATTTTATTGAACAAATGAATCTTACTGATTCACTAATCGGGATGGCGAAATGAACCGGAAATCAATGACTGAAATAGAGATAGCAAGAGTAAATATTCGCCCGCGAAAACTTTCTTTTTTTTGGATAAAGGACAAAAGAAAATCAAGATTTATTAGCACATTAGAAACATTTTTTTTTTAGAAAAATGTTCTAATATCTACTAATATCTTATCTATTCAAATATCTATTCAAATTAATTGAAATTCAATTTTGAATCCTTTTAGTCGCGAGGAGCTGGATGAGAAGAAACTCTCACGTCCAGTTCTGTAGTAGAGATGGAATTCTGAAACAACCATCAACTATAACCCCAAAAGAACTAGATTCCGTAAACAACATAGAGGAAGAATGAAGGGAATATCTTATCGAGGTAATCATATTTGTTTCGGTAAATATGCTCTTCAGGCACTTGAACCTGCTTGGATCACATCTAGACAAATCGAAGCAGGTCGACGAGCAATGACACGAAATGCACGCCGTGGTGGAAAAATATGGGTCCGTATATTTCCAGACAAACCAGTTACAGTAAGACCCGCTGAAACACGTATGGGTTCGGGGAAAGGATCCCCTGAATATTGGGTAGCTGTTGTTAAACCGGGGCGAATACTATATGAAATGGGTGGAGTAACCGAAAATATAGCTAGAAGGGCTATTTTAATAGCAGCATCTAAAATGCCTATACGAACTCAATTTATTATTTCGGGATAAAAATGTAGAACCGACAGAGATGAATCTTAGGGATGAAACAAAAACGCAGGTTTCTTTTTTTGGACAAACAATATTTCTTTTATTTTCTTCATCCTTTGCATTGGAAGAATAAAAAAAAATTTGATATGATTCAACCTCAGACCCATTTAAATGTAGCGGATAACAGCGGGGCTCGAGAATTGATGTGTATTCGAATCATAGGAGCTAGTAATCGTCGATATGCTCATATTGGTGACGTTATTGTTGCTGTGATTAAAGAAGCAGTACCAAATATGCCCCTAGAAAAATCAGAAGTAGTGAGAGCTGTAATTGTTCGTACCTGTAAAGAACTAAAACGTGACAGCGGTATGATAATACGGTATGATGACAATGCTGCAGTTGTGATTGATCAAGAAGGAAATCCAAAAGGAACTCGAATTTTTGGGGCAATCCCCCGTGAATTGAGACAATTGAATTTTACTAAAATAGTTTCATTAGCTCCCGAGGTATTATAAAATAAAATGAGATCGTGATATCTTTGGGGTATTTGAAAGAAATAGATTAAGAACTAGATTAATTCGTAGATTGTGTCTCACGCATATACCTTGCAAAATTCCTATTCATAAATCAATAAAAAAAAAAAAAAAGAAAAACATGTTGATTATATCCAATTTTGAGACACCAATAATTTTAGTTCATCATGGGTAGAGACACTATTGCTGAGATAATAACCTCTATACGAAATGCTGATATGGATAGAAAAAGAGTTGTTCGCATAGCATCTACTAATATTACCGAAAATATTGTTAAAATACTTTTCCGAGAGGGTTTTATCGAAAACGTCAGAAAACATCGAGAAAAAAACAAATATTTTTTGGTTTTAACCCTTCGACATAGAAGGAATGGGAAAAGACCCTATAGAAATTTTTTAAATTTAAAACGGATCAGTAGACCCGGTTTACGAATCTATTCTAACTCTCAACGAATTCCTAGAATTTTAGGTGGGATGGGAATTGTAATTCTTTCTACTTCTCGGGGTATAATGACAGACCGGGAGGCTCGACTAGAACGAATCGGTGGAGAAATTTTGTGTTATATATGGTAATCCATTTAATATCCAAATGGGATCCGAAACCTCTTCCTATTTGTAAAAAAAAAAAGAAAGGGGGTGAGTTGTCTAATATCGTCTTTCCTCCATTAATTGATACTTCAGGGGGGCTTTACCTGAAATGAAAGAACAAAAATGGATTCATGAAGGTTTAATTACTGAATCGCTTCCCAATGGCATGTTCCGAGTTCGGTTAGATAATGAAGATCTGATTCTAGGTTACGTTTCAGGAAAGATCCGACGTAGTTTTATACGGATACTGCCAGGAGATAAAGTCAAAATTGAAGTAAGTCGTTATGATTCAACCAGAGGACGTATAATTTATCGACTCCGAAACAAGGATTCGAAAGATTAGGTCATTTTTATTCGATACGATTCGAGATGCAAAATTTCAAGAAACTTATTTTCTACCAAAAAAGAATTAAGATAAGGAATGACAAATATGAAAATAAGAGCTTCCGTTCGAAAAATTTGTGAAAAATGTCGACTAATCCGTAGGCGGGGGCGCATTATAGTAATTTGTTCCAACCCGAGACATAAACAAAGACAAGGATAATCAGACCCACTAAAGGGCTCAATGTACAAATAAGAAATCTGTTTTGACATAAAATGGATATATCCATATATTTCTGACTCATATTTATGAGATGATACAATATGGCAAAAGCTATACCGAGAACTGGTTCACGTAGGAATGTACGTATTGGTTCACGTAAGAGTGCACGTAGAATACCAAAGGGAGTTATTCATGTTCAAGCAAGTTTCAATAATACCATAGTCACAGTTACAGATGTGCGGGGGCGGGTGGTTTCCTGGTCCTCGGCCGGTACTTGTGGATTCAAGGGTACGAGAAGAGGGACACCCTTTGCCGCTCAAACTGCCGCAGCAAATGCTATTCGTACAGTAGTAGATCAAGGTATGCAACGAGCAGAAGTCATGATAAAAGGTCCCGGTCTCGGAAGAGACGCAGCATTACGAGCTATTCGTAGAAGTGGTATACTATTA